TAATTAATTCTCGTTGACCGCGTCCTATAGGAATCATCGAATCAATAGCAATAAGTCCGGTTTGCATAGGCTCATATACGGAACGTCTCGAAATAATACCTGGGGCGGGCGATTCAATTAACCGAGATTCCGAAGCTGAAATCTCGCCCCTACCATCAATAGGTTTAGCAAGAGCATTTATAACACGACCCAAATAAGCCTCGCTCACTGGTATCTGAGCAATTCTTCCTGTTGCTTTTACAGAACTTCCCTCTTGTATCATCAAACCGTCACCCATTAACACAACACCAACATTATTGGATTCCAAATTAAGAGCAATGCCTATTGTACCCTCTTCAAATTCTACTAATTCACCTGCCATTACTTCATCAAGACCATGAATACGAGCAATGCCATCACCTACTTGAAGTACGGTGCCAGTATTCACAATCTTGACTTCTCTATTATATTGCTCAATACGTTCACGGATAATATTACTAATTTCGTCGGCTCTAAGGGTTGCCATGAGTCTTGCTTAATTCTTTTTCAGAAGCAAAGGAAAAATCAATAAATAATACCTACAGTAGAAGGACTAATCAGTTATTTCTTTCATCGCCCCAAACATATGAATATTAGCACCGATAGTGCGTAAATGTAACTCGTTGTTCAAACAACTATTCAGAGTTCCTAGAGCTCCTTGTAAGGCTTGTTGAAAAACGCGTTGTCTGACTTGATTAATCGCTCTTTGTTGTTCAAACTGAATGGTTTCATTTTTGTAATTTTCTAATCGTTCCAAATTCTGATAAGTTGAATTAATCAAATTCAATTTTTCTCGTTCTATCTCGGAATATCCATTCACTCGAAACTCATCCGCTTCTATTTTCACTTTTCGTAAGCGGGCCTTGGCCTTTTCCAGCCTTTCAATGGACCCTTTGCGTAGCTCTTCTGAATTTCGAATAGTACTCAAGATTCTCTGTTTTCGATTATCTAATAAATCACTTAATGAAAGTAGATTATCTTCCCATTACAATTAATTTTAACAATTCCATGACCTCTTCCCGAACCAAACAGGAATCTTTCGATTCATTTGGCTCTCACGCTCACTTACTTATGGGGCATTCCCGTATCACTTTTTTATTTATATTTTTTTTTTATATATATAATATAATGAGCTTATCCTCTCTTTTCTGTTCGGATTCAAAAATATTGAAACGGATCATTGATCCAAGACCAGAATATTCGGAGGACTCTTCCGACCAGACAAAAAATCTGTAATTATCGGCAAAGTTGTTTCTTTTTTTTTATTCAAATCCAAAAAATTCCGCTTACTTTATACATAGGTCGTCGATTCCGCATTGGATAAAAAAAGGAGGGGATTCCCGTTTTTCAGTAACAATAAAAGGTTCACAAATCATTTTATCGATATGAGTGTTCTATATCGAATAAAATGCAAGGATTCGTTTTGAAACTCTCGCCATACTAACATAGTGGTAGAAAGAACACCAATGTTGCGCCCAGACTTCAAACAATTTAGCTTTAACCATGTTTAGGGCCCCATATTATTGGTTAATAGAGAATCAAAGTGTATTTACCAACGAATCACGAAATGCTACGGTTCGTACATATGATTTCTGAATTGATTCAGAAGTAATTCGCGGGATCGTGCACCTTTCTTTCCTAGTTATAAAGAAAAAAGTGCAGCTGGTTAGATCCAGCTTATTCTTGAAATAAACAACTCGCACACACTCCCTTTCCAAAAAAAATCAATACACCAAGGACTACACTTAGATTTATTGGATTTGTTGCTAAAATATCGGTATTAAATCCGAAACTCCCGGCGGACGGCCAGTGACCCAAGGAAACGAAAGAATCGGTTACATTTTTCATATGATCTCCTCTTATAGATAGGACTGACTAAATTGAACAGAGTTCTTTTTGTATTACTTCACCCTTTGTTGATTTTCTTTTTTTCCATATTTCTCAATCTATTTAATTTCAATTGAACTCCCCCCCCAAAAAAAATACTTAATTATAATTAGGTCCCAGGCCAGGTATCATATCAATTACGATATATCTCGTTCGTTGCAAGGCGTACTAAAAAAGGGGGTTCCATTGGACCGAGAACGGGAAGGAAAAAAGCGAGTGGATCCGCTAATTCCTGATCCTCAAATTAGTCCTTCCCACGGGGTATTGTATTATCTCAACGAATAAGTTAAAGTTATTGTAGGATTGAAATCTTGATATAATTTGAAAAATCAAGCGGCAAATCTAAGATAATAAAATAAGAAAGATCAAAATAAGACTTTCCCATTTATTTCGAGGATTAAACAAAAGGATTTGCAAATAAAAGCGCTAATGCCACGACCAGTCCATAAATTGTTAAAGCTTCCATAAAAGCCAGACTAAGCAATAAAGTACCTCGTATTTTACCCTCTGCTTCTGGTTGTCTCGCGATACCTTCTACGGCTTGGCCCGCAGCAGTCCCTTGTCCAACTCCAGGTCCAATAGAAGCCAGCCCTAC